TGCATGCAAGGTTCCCTGACCAACCACAGGTTCCCCTGAAAATCCTTAACTTTAACAAAGACGTTCACAAGATATTCTATTTTTCCATAGAAACAGATTCGTCCAATAAAAACTCCAAAAGATGTTGATCGTAAATGAGAAGATTGCTTACGTAAAAAGAAGAAAATGGATTCATATTCCCCTACATGAGAATTATATAAGAATAAGAATAACCTTTCATCTCCTTTTGAAAAAGAGGAACTGACTTTATTTAGCCTAATAATAGTATTCCAATTACAATACTCGTTGAGAAAAAACCGTAATAAATGCAAAGAAGAAGCATCTTTTAACCAATAGCGAAGAGTTTGAACCAAGATTTCCACGTGGACAGAGTAGGGTATTAGGATATTTAATACAAGATTTAGATGTGGAAAATTTTCTTCTAAAAAAGGAAATACTGAATGAATCGATCGTAAATTCTGAGATTTGACTATCTTTTTCCTTTCTGGACACGATATTAATCGTAGAGAAAATGGAATTTCCACAATCAAAGCAAACCCCTCTGATAAAACTTGAGAATACAACTTCTTGTTGAGCGCCAAAAAAAGGTTTTTGTTTGAATCATTAGGAGTACTAAGAAAATGATTCTGTTGATACATTTGAGTAATTATTTGAGTAATTAACCGTTTCACAATCAGTAAACTGGATTTATTGCCGTAACCCGGATTTTCCGACAAAATCGATCTACCAAAACCATGATCATGAGCAAATGTATAAATATACTCCTGAAAGATAAGGGGATATAGGAAGTCGTGTTGTTGAGATTTCTCTGGCTGTAAATATCTTTGGATTTCCTCCATTTGAACTTCTAGTTGAATCAAAGGGAGAAGTTTTTTGGGATTATCAAATGATACATAGTGCGATACAGTTAAAACAAGGTATTCTAGTAAGAATAGATACCTTGGAGGCAGGTAACCTTATCAACAGATTTTCCACTCTCTCGTTTTCCATTCATTTCATTTATCATTTAATTTTTTTATAGTATATATACTATTATACTATATATACTATAGGATACCACGATGATTCGAAATCTTTTATTTTTTCAACCTAATCGCTCTTTTGATTTCAGAAAAAAACTTTCTTTATCAATATGCTGTTTCTTTTACACACACACATCTCCATTCCAAATAGAGAGAATGCCAATAGTTAGGATTCAGTAAAAAATCTAGAATCCACTCGTAGGGGGGAAGCCCTTCCTATATCTGGCACTAATCCATTTTTAACATCTAATTAGATCGGGAATGATTCAAATTGAGAACCGAAGCTGGTTGCTTTTTCTTTCTGATAATTAATCGATAATTGAAGCCGTAGGGCCCTATCCATTTATTCATTCGACCTAACTTGATTTTCTTCCATTCCAAGAATTCAAACAGGGTTTTGTACCGATCCGATAAAAATGAAATATCCTCAGAACTCCCCATTGATACGACATGCTATTTTTTCCTTTTATTCCCTTTCAGGATCAGTCGCGGTCTTCTAAACCACACCAATGGTATGGACAAATTTCTCACTTCATCAAAATGTGTAAAAGATTCTAGTCGCACTTAAAAGCCGAGTACTCTACCGTTGAGTTAGCAACCCGAAGAAAATATAGATTCAAAAAAAATTTAAGCAAAACAATATAGATACAATCCAAATCCATTAAATTCAATTTAAACAAAGAGAAAGGAGATTCTAGAAGCTAATCAAATCATTGCACTAAAAACTCGAAAAAAAAAACGGATTTTGAAAACATTCGAAACATAAAAACGAATTCAAATGAATCAGATTAAAATACAAGAAATTCTTATATTTATTTATTATATTTATTTATATATAGATAAAAAATATATATAGATAAAATTTCAAAAGAAAATATATAATTTTAATAAATTATATAAAATGAAAATATACAGAATTACAGAATTGGAAAAATCGAGAAAGTTAGGGAACGAAAATAAATAGACTCAGTTGACTTATCACGATAAATTCTATTTCTTCGATACACTCTTGTCAATAGAAATGTTGAGAAAACAATACAGTGGAAGGGGGGGGATCAAAAAAACAAGCATAGAAAAATTTGACAAAATTATATACAAATCCCTACCCCCCTTTTTTTGGTATTTCTTTAATTGAATCTCATTTTATTAGACAGAAGTTCATTAAAAACTTCAGCTTTTTTTAAAAGATTCTGAACAGTTTCTGTAGGTTGAGCACCTTTCTCAAGGAAATATAGAATAACAGGAACATTTAAATAAGTTTGATTCTTCATTGGATCATAAAAGCCCACTTTTCGAAGATCTTTTCCTTCTCTTCGAGATCGACTATCAATTGCAACGATTCGATAGACGGCTCATTGGGATAGATATAGATGAACAATACCCCCCCTAGAACCGTATAGGAAGTTTTCTCCTCGTACGGCTCGAGAAATTGGATTTGAGGTTATGGAATTCTAATGACATAAATGCCAAAGCCAAATGAGCCTATAAAAGAAATTAGACTATGTTTCAGTCTTTTTTCTTCCTGAAAAAACCATTCGTACTCAAAACTCGTAACTCAAGTTGTATAACTCTCAAATAGCTCAAAAGAAAAATCTTTCGTCAACTTCATTTCTTGAGTGGTCTTTAGTCCCTTTTGTTTATCTCGTTTAAAATTGAAAATTCGATTTCGATTCTTTAGTCGTATCCAATTAGTGAGATTTTGATCCAATTATCCAATAAAGGGTGTTTCCTTGTTTTTAGATCCTTTATCCTTATTTTAAATCATTATCATTGGGTTTAGACATTACTTCGGTGCTTCTTAATCCTTTCAAAATGGCAGCAACATACCCCTTTTTGATTTCTTTCTATCAAAGAATCCCACGGCCAGTTGATTCTCCCACGATACACTTTGAATGAAGCGAAAAGGTTGATCAATTCCAACTAGTTTTGCTTTTGAATTGGGAATTTGCTCAAATTGGATCCTTTCTATATTCTATTTTCTATATTCTATATATATATGGAAGATCTATTTACGAAGTTGTTCCGATTGGCATTTAACCCTAGACCCTGAACCCCCCAGAAATGAATTAATCCTTTCTACTCGAGCTCCACCGTGGACTATTTAGAACCCAACAAAAACGAAAGATTCAAGTGTAACAGAACAAACAATGTCGAGCTAAGAGCACCCTCATCCCTAGATAAATCGAAAATGGTGGATGTAAAAATCCACAACGGATTCTGTCCTTCAAGTCGCACGTTGCTTTCTACCACATCGTTTCAAACGAAGTTTTACCATAATATTCCTCTAAGTCGGAACCGTTATGAAATGGATTCAATCATGGAATCATGAATAGTCATTTAGTTCAGCCGGTCATAGACATCGTAATCTAGACCTTTTCTTCCGTATATGATATGGAAAGACAGCACCCTTAGACACCCATTAAGAATATAGCATTACATTTAATTCAAAATGAAAAATGAAAAAAGGATTTCGTGTTGAAATTGAAAAAGTTTCCTATTTTCATTAAATTGAACAAAAATTGGATAATAAGCATCTTAAATTTCAAATACATAAGATGTAAGTTGAGATTTTAATCTTGATTCTTTTCATCTTATTACGAAAATAAAAAGAAAAAGAAAAACCATAGGGAGGAATTTTCATATCTCTCAAATAGACCGAGGAATTGTCAAATATTCTAACAATCTAGAATTGAAATAATTTCAGTTTCAATAATTATAATTTAATTAATGTGGATTAATTCTTATCGACTCCATTATTTACTTAGAAAGAAGTAAGGGAGTCGACGCTGGGACGGAAGGATTCGAACCTCCGAATAGCGGGACCAAAACCCGTTGCCTTACCACTTGGCAACGCCCCATTTCCATTTTGAATCGATACCAAGAAACAATAATATTGTTTATTGGTTTTTTGTCAACCCCAGCCAAAAATCTCTATATTTCTATTTCTAGAATACCTTGGTACTGGCATTTTCATACATCTAGATATAGAAATTGAAAATTTAACAAAATTTATTGATCATTACATAGAATTCAATTAAGATATTGTATGAAAGTATCATTTCTTCTATTCTCCTTTGAGAATCGGAGGCTTTTTGATTGAGTGGATGCAAAGAAAAAGAAGAATGTCCACCTTACTTACTTTCTTCCTTTTTCCTTATATCAAAAGCTTAATTCAAAATGAAAATGCAATTATCGGCAAGAACAAAACGTCTGTTATGCTTAATATCGTCAGTTTGATCTGTATTTCTATTAATTCTGCCCTTTATTGGAGTCGTTTTTGCTTCGGAAAATTGCCCGAAGCGTATGCTTTTTTGAATCCAATCGTAGATATTATGCCAGTCATACCTGTGCTTTTTTTCCTCTTAGCTTTTGTTTGGCAAGCTGCTGTAAGCTTTCGATAAGATCCTTTCTAATATTATTATTATCCTAGAAAATGAATGATTTCGTCCAGAAAAGATTCAAAAATTGATAAAATCAGATAAGTTTTAGAGTATGAACCCTAGACTCGCACACTAAAATTCTTGTAGAGTCGACATCAATTTGGCTTATGCCCATTTTCTCGTTTTTGACTCCTTTTCCAATGAAAGACCCTAACCCCATTAGGGTCTCGCACAAAATAGAAATATATATATGCCATTATGGCATAATGGCAATAGTTTTTAATGAAAAAACCAATTCATTTGTGCCAGTTCATTTCGAATTCTAGAAACAGCCTCATTTCTTGGTATCAAAACGCGATATGTGTTATAAAAATGGAAGATTTATTCTCTTTTTTTTTTCAAAAAAGAATTTGGAGATTGTGTAATGCTTACACTGAAACTCTTCGTTTATACCGTAGTGATATTTTTTGTTTCTCTCTTTATCTTTGGATTCCTATCTAATGATCCGGGGCGCAATCCTGGACGTGAAGAATAAAACAAAAATTGGTTCATTTTCAAATTTTCTTAGGATTTTTCCACATTTGAAAAAAAAAGAAAT